TATAAACAGAACCAATCATTAGTTCCCAACCGTGGGGTGAATGGAATCCTATACATAAATCGGTTAATAAAAGAATCGAAAAAGCTTTTATTGTGTCACTTAAGTTATATAGGAATTCTTGAACCCAAGAATTAATAAAAAAAAGTTCTTCATTACTTAGAAGAGAATAACCACTTACAATAACGAAAGAGATTATATTTGTCGAGAAGTGCAAAATCGTATGGATACGATCCTCATTATGTATCTTGATCAATTGGATCGTTTGTTTCTGGATTCCGATAGGAAACTTTTGTAGATGTATTTCCGGATATTCTTTTATCATTTCGTCCAAGCGAGCGAGCTCCTCGAATTCTATGAATTTTTCTAGAAAAAAATTTTCTTGGATATCATTTAAAAAAATTTCGGATTTACTAGTATTCCACCAACTAATAACCCAAGATTCAAAACTTTTTTTAAATAAAAAGGAGATCCACCAGGGAAAAAAAACTATATATATAAGATATAGAAGGGGAATAAATGTGTTTTTTTTTTTTCCATTTTTCGTATGTGAATTTTTAATGAACGCACCTCATTTCTCGATTCTATATGATCTAATATTTCTATCAAGTATAAGTTCTCTTCCAAGGCTTCGAAATTATGAATCTATTCGCTGTTTTTATTTGTAAGCCAGTGGTTAGTCCTTGAATTTTGAAAGATGAAAGAATACAAAAAAATAGCCTAAAATAAAAAAAGTACACAAATGAAGAAAAAAAGATTCTTTTTAGATATCTCAATTGCTCAATTTCGAAGCAATTCCCCCTTTCCATAAATGTCCACAAGAGCGACTCAAAATTCGGATTTCGAGATAAAAGAATTCCGTTCTATCAACAAAACAAATATTTCGAAAAAAAATGGCCAATTTCCCCATATCCCCCAGGAATAATTAAGAAAGATTTATGAAGAATATTGTGATGTGATAATAAAAAATGAGTGGGAAAAGCAAAATAAGACAGAAAGGTTATCATTCTAAGTGGTCCAGCCCTTTGCTCATTACATTAAGGAAGACAAAAAAAAGATAAAAAGAAACCTCGACTGACACATGACAAAAGAAAGTAGAAATAATTTCCAAGATAGAATCTATCGATACGTAACCTATCAATTTCAAATATTGAACATAAAAAGAGAATTTCTTTCTATTTTATTCCGAAATGCTTTGTTTTGATCTATGAGATGGGTCTATTATTTTTATTTCTTACTTGTTTTGTTATTGGATTTAGTGAATTTACATACGCATAACAAAATTTGCAGATAAAAAGTTTGATTTTCTAATTGGAATTGTTCCGGATACGTATATATAATACGTATTCTTTAGTTCATCAATATTGTGAAGAAATTCCAGTTAAGTTATGCTATATAAGTTTTGCTATAAAAAAAGAGGACTCTTGGATTTTTTCACTCCTGCTACGAAAATGCTCATTCTTCAACTCATTTTAAAATACTTCAATTGGTACACGCAAAAAATAGGCCAATTCCGCTACTTTTTGCTCAATTTCTCGTGGAGTCAAATTATCCTCAGTACGAGTCAAAGGAACAGTCCCTCGGCCTCTGATTTCCATATAAGGGATACGCCGAGCGTAAATACCCTCTTTAACTTCTATTCTAATAGACTGAATATCTTTTATAAGGAATCGGAGTAAGATGCGACGATTTTTTCCAGGAAATCCCCAGCGAAAAATACATACTATTCCTTCTTTTCTATCGAATCGATCATAACCCCCACCCACATTCCACAAAATTGTGGACCACAAATAACAACTAATAAATAGACCAGCGATCCCATAGAAAGACATCACGATCCCTTGTGGAAAAAAAAGTATTTGCTGAGAGGAAAATAAAGATATGAAACTTTTTCCAAGATAACTGGAAATTCCAACCAATAAAAAACCCAATGAACCTAAAAAAAGTATACAAGCCCAGCAGAAATTACTTATTTTTCGAGACCCCGCTATAAGTTCTATCCATATATGTTCTGATCGCCAACTCATACTAGATCCAATTGCTTTTTATTGGAAGTGGGAGACTAGCCCATTTGATTTGACTTTCTGTTTTTTTTTGTTTCTGTTTCCGAAGTAATTTCCATCAACTCGCACTATTTTGATGTGAATCTTTAGGAGGAATTCATCGAATTCATTAGATTAACAAATAAAGTAGCCTCATCCTATGATCTCCTATCTACACATATATAACATGTTATATCATATTAGACTAACTAGATATCCGTATTAGGATCTAAGTCTAGGCCTTGAAAAATAAATAAATGAAATCTACTTCCATCGTACCTAATCGGATCTAAAAAATCTTGTTTTTTTGAACATGAAGAGATAATGAAGCCATTGCAATTGCCGGAAATACTAAGCCCACTAAAGGGACAAAAATGGAGGGTAAGTTGTTGAGAATTGTCATAGAATGGGCACCTCAATTTAATATTTGTACCTATTTCTTTTTTCTTCTAATATTTTTTTTTCTTCTATCTTCTAATTGGAATTTTTATTTAATTTTTATATTATTATATTTAGATTAGAATATTTATATTCTAATAATTAGAATCGAATTTTCTATTATTTTATATCTATTATTTTAGATTAGAATATTCTAGAATTCTTAATTATATATTATTCTATATCTATATTTAATTTCTATTAACATATTCTATATTTATTAAATTTATTAATTATCCTATTTCTATATTTTAGATTTTTGTTTCATTTCTATTCGAATATTTATATATTCCATTTCTATTATTTTGTTATATTATTTTGAATAGAAATTTTTGAATATTATTATTAAATAGATTATTATTTTATATTATTTATTATTAAACTTTTTTATTAATTTTTTAATAATATATTCGAATTCTACATATTTTTGTATTTTTCTATTATTCTATATATATTTCGATATGATTAGATAGTTTTCTATTAATATTAACTATTCTATTAAATAATTTAAATAATTAAATAAGCAATTTTCTTAAAATGAAATTAAACATTAATTATTAAATAAATATTAATTAAATTAAATATTTAGAAATATTCTCTCTTAGAACTAAATATTCTATTAAATTTCTATTTTGTATTTCTACTATTCGATTTTGATATTCTATATTATTATTTTATTATTATATTTCTATTTTTATTATTCTTTATTAATATTCAATATTATATTAATATTAATTCTTTCTCTTATTTCGTATTAATTCTTATCTTCTTAATTAATTATTATATCTTAATAATTCTTATATTACTATATTACTAGTAGTAATTCTGATATTACTAATCGAATTATTTAGTAATTATTTTAATTATTCGTATATAGTAATTAGTTTATTAGTAATTATTCCAAAGCTAATTTTAGAATCACTAAGATTTGTATATAATAAAATTATATCGAAATGAACATATATAATTCGAATAAAATAAAGAATTCTAATAAAATAAAGTCCAAAGAGTATTGAACTAATTAAGTGACTTATTTGTATTTCTACATGAAATATATATGATAATCCACCTATTTGTTATTCTTCTTTATATTATCTTTTTTTTCCTGTCTTAGAACTTTATTTATTTTTTTTTAGTAAAATAAAAAATAACGAGTTTTTCTGCTTATAAATTCCCGAACACTTCGTTACAATTTCTAATCCGATCAAAAAATTGGAATTTTTTGTTGTTACCAAAAAGAGGGGATTCTCGCGATATATATATATGAGACTCTACTTTTTTATATTTTTGTATGCAGAAGTAAGAAAAGAAGATGAAATTCGTTTTATTTATTATTATTTACCATTTTACCTTGCCGAACTTTTTTTTCACGGAAAAAAGAATTGACTCTTTTTTCTATCAACAAGAAAAAAGAGTCAATATCGGCCAAAAAATTATCTGGATGATTCTTTACTACAATTTACTCTTATGTCACATAAAAATGCATTCGTGGTGTTTTTCCTTTGATTACAAAAAAAAAATACCTGCTCGCCAGAAAAAAAAATTAACAAATTTCAATTTAATTAACTTTAATTAAGTTAAGGCTCTACTTGATTTAGGATTCAAAGGAAAGAAATCATGTAGCTGAAGTAACTCATTCAAAACGCCTTTTAAAAGATTACGTGGTACGATTGAATCGAATAAGCCCTTATGGAATAAAAATTCAGCCGATTGTGAACCTTCAGGTACTGTCTTATTCAATGTTTGTTCAATTACTCTTTTACCGGCAAATGCAATATAGGCGTTAGGTTCAGCAATAATGATATCTCCCAACATCCCAAAACTAGCTGTCACCCCACCAGTTGTAGGAGACGTAAGGATTGACACATAAAATAACTTTTTATTCGATTGATAATCATATAAAGCAGAAGATATTTTAGCCATTTGCATCAAGCTCAAACTTCCTTCTTGCATTCGTGCTCCTCCGGAAGCACACACTAAAATAAGAGGTAAAAATTGATTGGTAGCATACTCGATCAAACGAGTAATTTTCTCACCTACTACGGATCCCATACTACCCCCCATAAACTGAAAATCCATAATCCCAACTGCTACGGGAATGCCGTTTAGTTGACCTGTGCCTGTTTGAACAGCCTCGGTTAATCCTGTCTTTCTTTGATAAGAATCAATACGATCTTTATAAGGTTCCTCTTCGGAATGAAATTCAATGGGATCCAGAGATACCATGTCTTCATCCATAGGCTCCCAAGTCGCTGGGTCAATCAAAAGTTCAATTCTATCTGAACTACTCATTTTCAAATGATATCCACATTGTTCACAAAGATTCATTTTTGACTTCAAAAATTTCTTATAATTTAATCCATAACAATTTTCACATTGAACCCATAAATGCTTGTATTTTTGAGTTATATCGAGATCATTAGAACTTTCTCTTATAGCCAAATCGCTACCATTCGTGCTAGTTATTAGACTGGCACTCTCGTTTTCACTACTATTTTCGCTTTCACCACAAATGTAACTATA